AACTGTTTCTTTTTAAGAACCAAAAATATTTGTGCCAAAATAACAGATGCGAAGAAGAACAAAAGGCCTTGTACACGTAATGGATCTTGAAGTACTATTTCTGCATCTCCCTGACCAAATCCACCCACATTAGGATTACTTGTCAACGGTTGATCCAATTTAATAGATTCTCCTTCTGAAACAAGAAGTTCTGGCCCCGGAGGGATAATATCAACCACTTGACGTCCATCCGACGCATCTGCTATGGTGATTTCGTATCCCCCCTTTTCTTTTCGTAGGATTTTGCTTACTATACCTGATGCTGTAGCATTATAAACTGTATTGTTACTTTTGCTCCCGTCAGGATAAATCTGGCCCCTTCCCCTGTTTCCACCTACGTATATAGGATATTTTAAGAAGTGAATGTCTTTCTTAGTAGCGGGGTCGGGGGAAAGAATAGGAAAGGTGATTTCGCTATATTTCTTACCAGGAACAGGGCCTATGACAAGAATATTTTTTTGGTTGGGGCGATAGCTCTGAAAAGACAGATTACCCATCTTTTCTTTTATCTCGGGGGAAATACGATCGGGAGGGGCTAATTCAAAACCCTCTGGTAAAATCAGAACAGCCCCCACATTCAAAGCCCCCTTTTTACCATTAGCAAGAACTTGTTTCAGTTGCATATCATAAGGAATTCGAACAACTGCCTCAAATACAGTATCGGGAAGTACCGCTTGCGGAACCTCAATATCCACTGGTTTATTAGCTAAATGGCAATTGGCGCATACAATACGTCCAGTCGCTTCTCGTGGATTTTCATAACCCTGCTGTGCAAAAATGGGATATGCATTTGAAATGGATGTACGAGTTATTATATATATCATGAGCGATACGGAAATAGATCGAGTAATCTGTTCCTTTATCCAAGAAAAAGTATTTCTAGTTTGCATGGTCCAATCATTGATCCCGAAAATTTCTACAATAAATTGGGTTAGGTCACTAATGGAGTTTCCTATCCACGATTCTGTTATTTACTGGAATAATTGACTCGATTAATATATAGGAATATAGAGGAATCTCCGGGATGGGTAGAAATAGAAAGCGGTTTTCAATGTTTTGCTTATGTACAACTGCAAAGTAAGAAACATTCTAATTGGATTAGGTAAATCGTTTTTCAGTCATTCATTGAATGATAAATCACTACAAGTGACGGAGATACGCGATTTAAATAACGGAAAATCCAATATTTTAAAATTGTATCTAGAATGACTGGAAAAGTGGAAACAAGGCCAGATATAATTTGATCATTATGAACAAATCCAAAATCCTTGTAGACAAAGCCAATCATCAATTCCCAACCATGGGGAGAATGAAATCCGATACATAAATCAGTTAATAAAAGAAGAGAAAAAGCTTTTATTGTGTCACTTAAGTTATATAGGAATTCCTGAGCCCAAGAGTTAAGAATAACAAGTTCTTTATTACCCAAAATAGAATAACCACTTAGAATAATGAAACAGATTAAATTTGTCGAGAAGTGAAAAATCGTATGAATACGACCCTCGTTGTGTATCTTGATTAATTGGATTGTTTCTTTGTGAATTCCTATACGAAGGTTTTGTAGATGTGTCTCCGAGTATTCCTTGAGCATTTCCTCTAAGAAGAGGAGTTCCTCTAATTCTATGAATTTTTCTAGAATACTCTTTTCTTCAATATCATTCAAAAAAGTTTCGGATTGCCTAGTATTCCACCAATTAGTAACCCATGGTTCCAGACTTTTTTGAAATAAGAGAGAAATCCACCAGGGCAAAAATACTATAGATGCAAGATATAAAAGAGGAGTGAATGCTTTCTTTTTTGCCATTTTTTCATCTGTGAATTATTAATGAACCCATCTCATTCGTCGACTCTACGTAATTTAATATTTCTCTCACGCATCAGTTTTATTAAAACGAACCCATGAATCTATTCACTTTTTTATTTGTTATCTCGTGGTTAGGCCTTTAATCTGGAAAAAAAATACAGAAATAGACGAAAAATTCGAATGAATAAATAATAAAAAAATCTTGTTTACCTATAGTCCAATTCGAAGCACATATCTCCTTTCGATGAATGCCCCGAAAACTGAAATAATGAAATATTATTCATATTTTGAGACGAAAGAACTCCTTTTCTATCATTATATAAAAATATCTAATATTTCAAAAAATTTAACTGACTGTGAGTAGTCAGGGATAGAATAATTGAGGGAATTTTCTGAAGAATATTGTGAAAAATGAGTAGCAAAAAACGACAGAAATTGGCTAGTTATCATTATGAGAGATCCAATTTTTTGGTCATTAAGGAGCACAAAAAGAAGCGTCGAAAAAATTAAAAGATATGATCTATCTGAATCTAAAGTCTCAATTCCAACAAGTAAAAAAAGGGGGGATTTCCTTATTTCGAAATGGTTAATTATGAGATATTTCGATTTGTTTATTATTTTTTTTTATTGAATTGAGTTATGTATATTTCGATACATATAAAAGATCCCCAAAAGAGTTTTTTATACTTGTTCCATATATGTCTGCTTTTACTCGAATGAATGTTCTGAAGAAACCTCAATTAAGTTCTATTCGAGAAAAAGAGGATTCTTGCGTTTTTCCCTCCTGCTGAGAAAGCATTCATTTCTCGGCTCATTTCTTAAAATACTTCAATTGGTACACGCAAGAAATAGGCCAATTCAGCAGCTTTTTGTTCCATTTCCCGTGGAGTAAAATTCTCATCAGTACGAGTCAATGGAATGGCTCCCTGGCCTCTGATATCCATATAAAGGACACGCCGAGCATAAATACCCTCTTTAACTTCTATTCTGACGGATTGAATATCTTTTATAAGAAATCGGAGGAAGACCCTACGATTTTTTCCAGGAAATCCCCAACGAAAGATACACACTATTCCGTCTTTTATATCAAATCGATCATAACCACTACCGACATTCCACGAAATTGTGCACCACAAATAGGAGCTAATAAAAAGACCTGCGATCCCATAGAAAGACATCACAATTCCTTGTGGAAAAAAAACTATTTGCTGAGATGGAAATAAAGATATCAAATTTCTACCAAGATAACTCGAGGTTCCAACCAACAAGAATCCTAATGAACCTAAAAAAAGGATAATAGCCCAGCAGAAATTACTTGTTTTTCGAGCCCCCCTTATAGGTTCTATCCATATATGTTCTGATCGACAACTCATACTTGATCCCGTTGTTTTTTTTTTAATTGAGAGAATACCCCACTTTAGTCTGTTTGTTTCTGAAGTAACTCGCATCAACTAGCACTAGTTTGATGTGAACCTTTAGGAGTAATTCATTAAATTGGTTAGATCTAAACAAATAACATACCCTTCGTATGATCTCACTAAAGATAGCCACATAGATAGACCAAATTTACAGTTCAGCCATCCGCGATTCGGGTCTATTTGAAAGTAGCTAGAATATAGCATTTTCTGGAGACATAAGAATTTTTCGGCGGAAGCCGCTTATACCATATTTTGCTAAATGGCTAGCTGTGTTATGATACAAACGTCAATTTGAAAAAAAAAAATAGATGAGATTTTGTGCCATCGGCTCTAAACAATCTTGTTTTTTTGAACATGAAGAAATAAAGAAGCCATTGCGATTGCCGGAAATACTAGGCCTACTAAAGGGACCAAAACAGAGGGAAAGTTAAGAGTTGTCATAAAATGGGTACCTCGATTTACTATTTGTACCTGTTATTATTATTTAGATTTTATATTTATTATTTATAATATAAAGATAATATAAAGATAATATAAAGATATCTTATTATATATCTTATTATATATAAGGATATCTTACTTATTATAATTTGATATTCTAAATTGGAATTATTATTACTTAATATCTATAGATATAAGTATCTATCTAAGTGAGTATATAATGTAATTTTTGATCTTTCTACGTGAAGGATTTGAGAGGATATGGATGAGATCTTATTTTCTTCATTTTTTGCTCTTGTCTTCGAATTTCATTTAGGAAGCCAAAAGTTTCTTAAAAATGAATTAGATTCGACTTATTTAGATTTATATTGAAGGGTTTGTTAGAATCCCATCCAGCAGGGATTCTTAGTCAAAATAGGATTATCGTAAGATATAGAAAGAGAAAAAATTCGATATTTTCTAGATTTTCATTCTATATGACGAGAAGAAGATATTTTTTTTATTTGCCTAATTTTACGAAAATAAGAATTTCATCTTTTGTTAATAGAGGCTTCTTGATCAATAATCAGGAATATAGAAAAGGGGGCGGATTTTCGATTTTCTGTGACTTTTTATTCTTTATACAATTAGATCTTATGTCAACAAAGAAAACCCCATTCGTCTTGACTTGGATTCCGATAAACTAATTCTTTTTTTGCTCAAAATAATTGAATTTAATGTTTTCATTTTGATTCAAAGGAAAGAAAGTGTGGAGTTGAAATAACTCACTCAGAACGCCTTTTAAAGGATTACGTGGTACGATTAGATCGAATAAGCCCTTCTGGAATAAATACTCAGCCGCTTGTGACCCGTCGGGTACTGTTTTATTCAATGTTTGTTCAATTACTCTTTTACCCGCAAAGGCAATGTAAGCATTGGGTTCAGCAATAATGATATCCCCCAACATACCAAAACTAGCTGTCACCCCACCGGTAGTAGGAGATGTAAGGATTGGTACATAGAATAACTTTTTATTTGATTGATAATCATATAAAGCAGAAGATATTTTAGCCATTTGCATCAAGCTCAAACTTCCTTCTTGCATGCGCGCCCCTCCGGAAGCACACACTATAATAAGAGGTAGAAATTCTTTAGTAGCGTATTCAATCAAACGGGTAATTTTCTCCCCGACTACAGATCCCATACTACCCCCCATAAACTGAAAATCCATAACCGCAATTGCTACGTTAATACCGTCTAGTTGCCCTATGCCTGTTTGAACAGCCTCGGTTAGTCCTGTTTTTCTTTGATAAGAATCG